AAGAAAAAGGATACGATAAAGAATTAGGGAGCCAAATGGTCTTTTTGGGGATAGAGGGACTTGAACCCTCACGATTTTTGAAATCGACGGATTTTCCTCTTACTATAAATTTCATTGTTGCCGGTATTGACATGTAGAACGGGACTCTATCTTTATTCTCGTCCGATTAATCAGTTCTTCAAAAGATCTATCAGATTATGGAGTGAATGGTTTGATCAATGAATATTCAATTCTTTCTTCAATATGGAATCAATTGACAACAATTCTTCTGTATTATGTATACAGGTTTATCCTTCATCTTTTCTGAAGTTTCGAGAGAAGGATTCCTCTACTAACGTAAGACAATCAACTCCATTCGTTAGAACAGCTTCCATCGAGTCTCTGCACCTATCCTTTTTGATTTTCGCTTTCTGAACCTTTGTTTGTTTTCGGAAAACGTGATTTGGCTCAGGATTGCCCATTTTTATTAATTCCAGGGTTTCTCTGAATTTGAAAGTTCTCACTTAGTAAGTTTCCATACCAAGGCTCAATCCAATTAAGTCCGTAGCGTCTACCGATTTCGCCATATCCCCCTTTTTGAGATGAAAATCTCATTGTGATCTCGTTCCCCTTTTTCTTTCATTTATACCGGAACCGTTGAATTCATTAGATAGATGCCGATTCCTGTCTCGAAAAAGTGTTTTCTCCTCTTTGTCTTTGATTTCTTGTCTATCTTCTTTCATCTTCTATATCTATAGGAGGCTTATATTCGGTCCAATCAAAAACGATTTTATCATTTCTGTATCGGCAATTCAATATAGGTGGATACATACGCTATACATCTGTCTCTCTTCCACTCATTTCCCCATGAAATTTCGAATACTTGAACGGTCGATTCTTTTTTTTAATATGATTTGATTTTTGATTTTTGAATTCAAAAATCAAATCATATTAAAAAAAAAAAGAATATTTAATTGTGATAAAAAAAATGGAAATTCTATATCGCTAGATTAATCGTTATCTTCTATAATATTTAACAGTTATTTCAAATTCTATATTCTATTCTTTAATATATTCATATTCATTATGAATAGCGAATATGAATAGCTAAGAATTAAAATAGTATAATAGTGAATAGCAAAGATTCTAAGAGTTTATTGAATTCCTATGCATGCCGAATTTATGTTATGTGAGCCTGCTTAGCTCAGAGGTTAGAGCATCGCATTTGTAATGCGATGGTCATCGGTTCGATTCCGATAGTCGGCTTTTCTCTATTTATTTTATTCTATGTTTTACATGATTGATAATGCATCTTTGAAATCAAAGAATATTGAAAAAAAAATGTTTTCCTCTTTTGGCAAAAGCCATTGATTTATTATGTGATAGGAATTTCCAATTATCTAACGAAAAGAATCCTTTTCTTTTTCTATATATAGAATATAAAGATCTGGATATTTATCCAACTCATCTCATTATTCTTTAATAGAATAATACTTCAGTAAATTTCGCTTTATTTAGAATTTAGTTCATTTTTAGTTTAGGTTTATTCTGTAGAATGAAATTTCATCAATAAGAATTAATAATTAAATATAAATAAGAAGAAGGAGTCTTTATGTCGCGTTACCGAGGTCCTCGTTTCAAAAAAATACGCCGCCTGGGGGCTTTACCAGGGCTAACTAATAAAAGGCCCAGAGCTGGAAGTGATCTTAGAAACCAATCGCGTTCCGGGAAAAAATCCCAATATCGAATTCGCCTAGAAGAAAAACAAAAATTGCGTTTTCATTATGGTCTTACAGAACGACAATTACTTAAATACGTTCGTATCGCCGGAAAGGCAAAAGGGTCAACAGGTCAGGTTTTACTACAATTACTTGAAATGCGCCTGGATAACATTCTTTTTCGGTTGGGTATGGCTCCGACTATTCCGGGAGCTCGCCAATTAGTTAACCATAGACATATTTTAGTCAATGGTCGTATAGTAGATATACCAAGTTATCGCTGCAAACCCCGAGATACTATTGCGGCGAGGGATGAACAAAAATCTAAAGCTCTAATTCAAAATTCTCTCGATTCATCCCCCCATGAGGAATTGCCAAACCATTTGACTCTTCAACCATTCCAATATAAAGGATTAGTCAATCAAATAATAGATAGTAAATGGGTCGGTTTGAAAATAAATGAATTGCTAGTTGTAGAATATTATTCTCGTCAGACTTAAACCTAACAAAAATAAAATCAACACTAATAAGAATAAGGGTTCGACCCATTTTGCTCCCTTTCGGCGAAGTAAATTAACCTAAGGTTAAGATAAATAAGGGTTTAATCCGGATTTTTCTTCCATTTAGGTATCATAGACCGAGAGGGATATTTTCATTCCTTGTCTACTCTACTCTTTTCTTTACACAGTATTTTCCGTACCACAGCCATTAGGAATAGAGAATCCATATCAAAGAAAGGTCTAACTGTTGGAATAGTCGTATCCATTGCTATTTGATCTATTGTGGTTAGTAAGATCGATGAA